TGCCGGATTGGTTGATTCGAATTGAATTTGGAAAGTCATCCATAACTGGTTGGTCGAAATAAAATAAATTCTTGTTTTGACCAAATCTTCTAGTCTCCTTTGATTATTGCGGGGCATATCTCATTTCAAGATTTATCGACTGACTTGACAGGGATCCTATTTCCAGCCTATTGCATTTTTTATTTCCATTTTCTTTAATTGCTTTAGTTAGTATAACTCTATATGTTACGCTTAGACAAATTTTCTTGTTTTCGCCTAGGATTCTTGCTAAAGAAAGCGACTTCCAAATAAAATCGAATTCTTCTTTTCATTATTTGAAATTTTTTTTATAAAAATTAGATTTCTAGATTTGGATTTTTTAGGAATAGAATCGGAGGTCTTTTTGTCGTTTTTTTTCTTAGTGATTTAGAATAGAACGAGTATTCAAATGGAAGAAAATGGGTAGGTATTTCCATCTCAGGATTTCGAATATCTTAATTTGAGTGTTGGTATATTCCGTTTATGAAAATAAGGGTGGGGTTTTATCTTGATTGAATAGAGAAAAAGAAGACCATCCCCTTTTTGTTTTGGTGTGCTTCGCTAGGTCTAGTTTTTAGATATACCAAAAAGGGGAGTCTGGCTAGCTTAACCCCTTGATTATGGACAGGAAAATTCATAGAGAATTTCCCTCCGAAGATTAATGACGAAGGGTTGGTTTGTTTATCAACGATTGGCACGATTGGAAAAGGATCGATTCGATCTCTTGAAATACGTTTTTCTTTCATTTTTCTGTTCGGCTTTAAACGATTCCTGTGAGTGAGTTTCTAGGACAAATTGGGTTTGGATGAACCAACCGGTCAGTTACAAGCAACAAACAAGAATGAAGAAATGAAAATTATACAATTTTTTATTTCAAATTTGGATTTTATTCATTTTATGGGGCTCTAGGGCTATACGGACTCGAACCGTAGACCTTCTCGGTAAAACAGATCAAACTTATTATTATCAAAATGATCTGAACTGTTTCAAAGACCCAACATGCATTTTTTTTGCATTGGGCTCTTTCATTAACTGATAGAAATATCAGCCAATCCGCCATATTTTTTCTTGACAGAAAAATAAGATAAGGGGATGGCTCCACGTGCTCTGATTCATTATTTGGGATTCTGATTCAGAAGCACTACCAAAGTGTTTCAAGGGTGGGGTTATCTTGACGTAGGTCTGCCTCTGGCCTAGATCGTTTTAAGTTAAATAAAGTCTCTATTCTTCGGCTTAAAAAATCCAATATGAAACTTCATACACCTTCAAGTTCATGGGACGAAAAGATATTTTTTGAGGACCTTGTACTCATTATGCCTAGCATTGAATGTACTGGTATTCACCTTATCACTATCTCAAATCAATCATGGGGCCCGTTTGGTACCTAAACGGGCACTCAAATCGAACCCTTTGCCAGGCTATTGTTCTCGTAAAGTTATGGAGTAAGACATCGATTTATCAATAAGATCCATTTTTTGGATTGTATGATGGACTCCCCTGAAAAACATTGGCGCGCGTGTAAACGAGGTGCTCTACCAACTGAGCTATAGCCCTTAGTGCTTGTGATGCATATTTTATCATGTATATAATTTGTTGTCAAGATGAATATTCTATGATCCAACATCCTAAATTTGTGAGTGGTTGAGTGGTATTGCTTAGATTATTATTGCTTATAAGCAATATGATATTTATAATCCATCGATGGGATGGGTTCCGTTTGGTTATCTTTGGGATGATAAATGACCTACTTAACTCAGTGGTTAGAGTATTGCTTTCATACGGCGGGAGTCATTGGTTCAAATCCAATAGTAGGTAGAACTTATTAGATACCATTGACTCCGACATCTAATAAGTTTTTTGCCCCACGCTCTTCTATCTATTTTTAGAGATTTTTTTTTTATTGAATCTAGTTAAATTTCATTTTTGAATTGCGTTGTATCAAAACGGGATTCTGCTTGATTGGATTCACTCGACAGAATCCAATCAAAATAGGATTTAGAAAAAGAACTTCTTTTTATTATTTGAAGGCACCAACTAGTTATGAAATAACATTGACAGCCTCTACTCTTGTCCTAGCTCGCCGGAGAGCTAGATTTGCCTCAATTATTTGTCTCTTTCCTTCAGCTTTTCTCAAATTAGCTTCCGCTATTTCAAGAGTTTGCTGAGCTTCTTGTGGATCAATATCACTACCTTTTTCCGCATCATTTACTAAAACAGTGATTTCATTATTGCCTATTCTAGCAAAACCGCCCATTAGAGCCATCGTTAACCATTGGTCCTTAAGGCGTATTCTTAAAATCCCTATATCTACAGCTGTAGCAACAGGAGCATGATTTGGTAATACGCCAATTTGACCACTATTTGTAGATAAAATGATTTCTTTCACTTCTGAATCCCAAACAATTCGATTAGGGGTCAGTACACAAAGATTTAAAGTCATTTCTGCAAATTGCTCTCCATTTCTAAGTTCATAGCCTTCGCG